AAATTCAATGCGTAATCTCAGCATTCAATGTGTATTCCTGAATAATTTCATTTTTCAATTATTCAACTATTTTCTTTTACCAAGTTCAATGTTAGCCAGATTAGTCAACATTTATATGTTTCGATGCAACAACAAGATGTTATTTGTAACAAGTAGTTTTGTTGGTTGGTTAATCGGTCACGTTTTATTCATGAAATGGGTTGGGTTGGTATTAGTCTGGATACGGCAAAATCACTCTATTAGATCTAATCTACTTATTCGATCTAATAAGTACCTTGTGTCAGAAGTGAGAAATTCTATGGCTCGAATCTTTAGTATTTTCTTATTTATTACCTGTGTCTACTATTTAGGCAGAATACCGTCATCCATGGTTCTCAAAGAAACCTCAGTAACGGAAGAAAGGGGGGAAAGCAGAGAAGAAACAGATGTAGAAATAGAAAAAACTTCCGAAAAGAAGTGGACTAAAGAGGAACAAGAGGGATCCACCGAAGAAGATCCTTCTCCTTCCCTTTTTTCGGAAGAAAAGGAGGATCCGGACAAAATCGATGAAACGGAAGAGATCCGAGTGAACGGAAAAGAAAAAACAAGGGATGAATTCCACTTTCGCTTTAAAGAGACATGCTATCAAAATAGCCCAGTTTATGAAACTTCTTATCTGTATGGGAATCAAGAAACTTCGAAGTTAGAAATACTAAAAAAAAAAGAAAAGAAATTAGTAAATACAAAATCTCTTGTGGTTCTTCTTTTCGACTATAAACGATGGAGACGTCCGTTGCGATATTTAAAAAACAATAAATTTGAAAATAGTATAATAAATGAAAAGAAATAAGAAATATAAGAAAAGATAAGAGGAAATTCGTCCATTACCAATATATTTTAGTACTTCTCCTAGAAAGAAACTCATAACACCAACTCCATTCGTAATTCCATCAACTATTCTCCGATCCAAAAAATGAGCAAATTCTGCGAATCCTCGTAGACTCGTAGTTAAAGATGCTTTATAAAAATAATCTATGTAACCACGATTATATGACCAATTATATATGATATTTATTATCTTTTCTCCTAAAAAAAAAACTTTAATAGGAACCTTTTTTTTTAATAAATTAATTAAATTCAAATTTTTGAACGAGGAATAAACAGGTTTATATAAAAGAAACGCGATAAATATTCCAAAAAAAGCTATACTGATAGAAAAAGTTGCATTTGTAAAAAAGTCATACCAATCCACAGAATTAGAAAAATTTTTATGTAAAAGATTTATAGATGAGTTTAACCATTTGGATAATATATCCAGCTCTTTTTCTTCTTGAGTAAAAGGAATCCCGATGCCCCCAACAAAAAAAGTAAATAAAACCAATAGAAGTAGCGGGAATAACATAGTATTATCTACTTCATGAGGATAGGATAAAGTCTTTGTACTATCAAAAGCGGTAATAGTCATAAAGGGTCGGGTTACATTATCATTAATTCGATATGACTTTGGCGAAAAAAAAGAAGTACCCGCATTATTATTGATTGGTAATAAAGTTAATAAACTCATTTGTTTTTTTTTACTTTCTTTACCCCATAAAAATATGGAATAGGCCAAACTACTTGTTTTTCCACTATAATTTTGAAAGTTAATGTTTAAATGTCCCTCAAAAGTTAGTAAATAGATTCGAAACATATAAAATGCTGTTAATCCGGCCGTGGAACAAGCTAGTATTCCAACAATCTGTGAATACAACCAACTATCATTAAGAATTTCATCTTTAGACCAAAAACAAGCAAGAGGTGGAATACCACATAGAGAAAGTGTCCCTAAAAAAAAAGCAGTTTTTGTAATTGGCACATATTTTATTAAACCACCCATAAAAACCATATTTTGACTTTTATTTGGAGAATATCCAACAATAGGCTCCATTGAATGAATAATGGATCCAGATCCTAAAAACAATAATGCTTTAGAATAAGCATGAGTAATCAAATGAAACAAAGCCGTTCGATAAGACCCCATACCTAAAGCTAACATCATATACCCTAATTGAGACATTGTAGAATAGGCTAAACTTCTTTTAATATCGTTTTGAGCAAGAGCTAAAGTAGCTCCTAATAGTACTGTTATTATACTTAGCAAAGATATGAAATTCATTATGTAAGGTATAACTATAAAAAGGGGAAAAAGCCGAGCTACAAGAAAAATTCCCGCTGCCACCATAGTAGCAGCATGGATAAGAGCTGAAATAGGAGTAGGACCCTCCATAGCATCGGGTAACCATACATGAAGGGGAAATTGAGCAGATTTAGCAACGGCACCAGAAAATAATAGGAAGACGCATAAAGTTCCAAATAAAAAATGGACAACATTAGTAGAAATAAAGTTATTGAATATTTCAAACAAGTCTCGAAATTCAAAACTACCTGTTATCCAATAAAGACCTAAAATTCCTAATAATAAACCAAAATCCCCGATACGGTTAGTCACAAATGCTTTTTGGCAAGCATTTGCGGCAAGGGGTCGTGTGAACCAAAAACCTATTAATAGATAAGAGCACATTCCAACTAATTCCCAAAAAAGATAAATTTGTATCAAATTAGAACTGGTAACTAATCCCAACATAGATGCATTGAAAAAACTCATATAAGCAAAAAATCTCAAGTATCCTTGATCATGAAACATATAATTATCACTATAAATAAGAACCATAACTCCGATAGTAGTGATTAATATTGACATAATAGAAGTAAGTGGATCAATCAAATAGCCAAACTCTAAAGAAAAATCATTATTGATGGTCCAAGACGATATATATTGATAAATGGAACTCCTATTTATTAGTTGAATAGATAGGTCGGCTGAAAAAACCATAACTATACTTAACAAGAAAACACTATGAAACGACCACATACGTCGAAGATTTTTTGTTGCCATCGGAAAACAGATAAGACCTAGTCCTATTCCCATAGGAACTGGAAGTGGAAGGAGAGGTATGATCCATGCATATTGATATGTATGTTCCATAAAATTTTTTTCTTTCAAAATTGTTTCTAATTCACCAGATCCTATCTAATTGTAAAAGAAAAAATCAAGATAGGTAAGAACTAAAAAAGTCTTATTCTGAATTATTCTCAGTGTTTCTTCAATACTTCAAATATTCAAATCAAGAAGTGCAAATTGGTCAAATAACATGGAGAACTTATTTGTGAAACCAGAATACTTAGTTTTTAAATAAAAAAATAAAAGAAAAATGAAAATTTTAAAATTAGGTATATTCTCTCTTTCAACTTGGCCAATTAATAGGAAACTTTATAACTAAATAGGTCAAAGCTGGGTTGATAAATTGGTCGATTAATTTGATTCCAGGTATAAATGACTAAAATCAACTGAGATATAAATGAAAGTTGCTTGTTTTTTTTTATGAGGTTAGTAGCGTATCATCTATGGATAGATAGATAATGAAGAAGAATTCATTTTGAACAATAGATGTCTTTCACATCCAATGATATTCCTTTTAAATTTTGAATGGCAGTTCCAAAAAAACGTACTTCTTTGGCCAAAAAGCGTATTCATAAAAGGTTGTGGAAAAAGAAGGGATATTGGGCAGCGTTAAAAGCCTTTTCATTAGGCAAATCCCTTTCTACTGGTAATTCAAAAAGTTTTTTTGTACCGACACCTAAATAATAACAGATTCAAATAATTGGAATTGGAAAAATGTTAATTTAGTGTAGAATAGGACTACAAAATTTTTATTATCTAATGCAATACCTAGTAAAGCGTAAATGGAACTTTTTGACTATTCCATATGGTCTAAAAAATACTGAAAGCAATATTTTGTTGCGAAATAAAAATCCCCACCCCGGAAATAATAAAACATACTCAAAATAAACTATTTGAAACCTTCTATCTGGTGGGGGTTTTTATTTCCCCCATCTTCCCCTTTCGCACAATCTTTTTTTATGATTTGCTAAGATAGGCGGTATCACTTTTTATTTACAAATACAACAATGGACAGAATAAAAGACCTGAACAAACCAGACTATTAAGTTCATTAATTTATACATTTCCTAAAAAAAGTTCAGAACAGTTACTTAACTCATTAAATCTCGACACTTGAATAATAATAGGTTATTATCATTTTAAGTAAGCCGCTATGGTGAAATTGGTAGACACGCTGCTCTTAGGAAGCAGTGCTTGAGCATCTCGGTTCGAATCCGAGTGGCGGCACATTCTCTTCTAAAAGAGATACAATAAGTCCTATAATAAATTCAATTCCGATACCTTATTTTTAAAAATGGATATGATATTTTTTACTGTCGAACATATATTAACTCATATTTCTTTTTCCCTTGTTTCAATTGTAATTACAATTTATTTGATAAGCTTAATAGTCGATGAAATGATAGGACTCTCTAATTCCTCTGAAAGAGGTCTAATAGCTATTTTTTTCTGTATAACAGGATTATTAATTAGTCGTTGGCTTTATTCACACCATTTTCCATTAAGTGATTTATGTGAATCATTAATTTTCCTTTCGTGGAGTTTCTCGATTATTCATATGTTTCCACATTTCAAAAAAAAAAACTTACGCGTAATAACTGGACCAAGTGCTATTTTTACTCAAGGATTTGCCACTTCGAGTTTGTTAACTGAAATGCATCAATCCACAATATTAGTACCCGCTCTGCAATCCCAGTGGTTAATGATGCATGTAAGTATGATGTTATTAGGTTATGCAGCTCTTTTGTGTGGATCATTATTATCAGTATCTCTTCTAGTCATTACATTTAGAAAGGATATCGAAATTTTTGCTAACAGCCATTTTTTTTTTACTGAGTTATTTTACTTTGGTCAGATCCAATACATGAATAAAAGAAGGACTGTTTTACAAAACACCTCTTTTGATTCTGCTAAAAATTATTACCGATCCCAATTGATTCAACAATTAGATCATTGGAGTTATCGTGTTATTAGTCTAGGGTTTATTTTTTTAACTATAGGGATTCTTTCCGGAGCAGTCTGGGCTAATGAGGCCTGGGGATCATATTGGAATTGGGACCCAAAAGAAACTTGGGCCTTTATTACGTGGACCATATTCGCGATTTATTTACATACTCGAACAAATACAAATATGAAAGTTGCAAATTCTGCAATTGTAGCGTCTATGGGCTTTATTATAATTTGGGTATGCTATTTTGGGGTCAATCTCTTAGGAATCGGGCTACATAGTTATGGTTCATTTCAATTAACATCTACTTGAATAAAAAAAGAATAAAGAAGTCCTACCGATTCGAGATAGAAAATAGCATAGATAAATAAAAATATAATAAATGTTAGTTCAACGTCAAGAGCCGTTTGAATCAATACAATACTTGACTTGATTCAAATGGCTCTCACAAAGGCTAAATAGATCCAGTTACAATTATTTTTCTATTAATGAGTTAATAAGTCAAAAATTTTTGTATAAAAAATTATCTATAAAAATATTTACATAAAATACTTTGAACCTTATCAACTGATAATGAAAAAACGAAATCCGGGTAAAGACCAATACCTATTATGGGTAGAACGACGGAGATCGCAACAAACAGTTCTCGTGGTCCCGAATCAAAAAAATAGGAATTTGGAACAGTAAATAGCTTGTATCCATAGAACATCTGGCGTGACATAGATAATAAATAAATAGGAGTTAATATCATCCCCATTGCCATTACACAAGTAATTAGTATTTTTGTCATTAAAAGATATTTTTGACTAGTAATTAGTCCAAAAAAGACTATTAATTCCGCAACAAAACCACTCATGCCCGGTAATGCAAGAGAGGCCATCGATAATATACTGAACATCGTGAATATTTTGGGCATTAAGATAGCTATTCCACCCATTTCATCGAGATAAACAAGACGCATTCGATCATAACCCGTTCCTGCCAAGAAAAAAAGCCCGGCACCAATAAAGCCATGAGAGATTATTTGTAAAAGAGCTCCGTTGAGGCCCGTATCAGTAATAGAACCAATGCCTATAATTATGAAACCCATATGAGATACAGAAGAATAGGCTATTCGTTTTTTTAAATTACGTTGGCCAAGAGATGTTAAAGCTGCATAGATTATTTGGATCGTACCCACTATTATCAACCATGGAGAAAATAGCGAATGAGCGCGGGGTAATAATTCCATATTGATCCGAACCAACCCATATGCTCCCATTTTTAATAAAATTCCAGCTAGAAGCATACAAGTACTATAATGTGCTTCCCCGTGGGTGTCTGGTAACCAAGTATGTAGGGGTAGAATCGGTAATTTGACAGAAAAAGCAATAAGAAATAAAATATAAAATATTATTTCCAATGCCACAGGATAGGATTGATTAGATAATATTTCAAAATTGAAGGTTGGTTCATTGGAACCATATAAACCGATACCTAGAACTCCCATTAACAGAAAAATGGAACCTCCTGCAGTGTACAAAATAAACTTGGTAGCTGAGTATAAACGTTTCTTTCCTCCCCATAAGGATACAAGTAAATAAACAGGAATTAATTCTAACTCCCACATGATGAAAAAAAGTAAAAGGTCTCGGGAAGAAAATAATCCTATTTGACCACTATACATTGCTAACATCAAGAAATGGAAAAATCGTGAATCTCGAGTAACTGGCCAAGCTGCCAAAGTAGCTAAAGTAGTAACAAATCCCGTTAATAAAACGGGTCCTATAGAAAGTCCATCTATTCCTAATCTCCAGTAAAAAGAAAAAAAACGTATCCATTTATACTCCTCTGCCAGTTGGATTAAAGGATCGTCGAATCGGAAATGATAACGGAATGCATAGGTCATTAGAAGGAGCTCTAAAATACATATACATATAGTGTACCACCGGATTGTTTTGTTTCCTTTCTGAGGGAGAAAGAAAATAAAAGAACCTGCGGATATCGGAAAAGCTACAATTAATGTTAACCAAGGAAAAAAGTTCATGGTAAAGATAAGATACACTTAGACCATAAAAAACCCGTACTAAAAAAAAAAAAGAAATGGAAACTATATATTATTTTGAGCACGGGTTTTTGTCGGTAAAAAATGGATTAGTGCTATTTTTTTTTTGAACGTATCAATAAGCTAGACCCATGCTACGAGTTGTTTCATGCCATAAATAAACCCGAACACTCAAGAAATCTGTTGGACAGGCGGATTCACATCGTTTACAACCAACACAGTCTTCTGTTCTTGGGGCGGATGCTATTTGTTTAGCTTTACACCCGTCCCACGGTATCATTTCTAATACATCTGTGGGGCAGGCTCGAACACATTGAGTACATCCTATACATGTATCATAAATCTTTACTGAATGTGACATTGAATCTCTAAATTTTTGAACGCCATAAATTTTCAATCTAATAAACTTGTACATGAATCATGTATTTAGATATCAGATGAATCAATGATTTACCAAAATTTTTATACAAAATTTTATGTATGGATTAGCTTATACAAACGAATAAAGATACTTTTATTTACTACATCTTCGTAAACAGGAATATGACCCTCTATTTAATATCATACATACTAATTGGGCTTACTGAATAACAATTTTTTATTTGCGTCGATAAAGATTCAAATTGTTGAATGGATATTATTTATTCAAAAAATTTGATTGATTGGTGCGAGTTGATTTTCTATTACGATAAATTGAGGAAATAATGGCTGGTCCAATAGCTGCTTCAGCGGCTGCAATAGCTATGACAAAAATTGAGAAAATATCTCCTACTAATTGGCGGCTATCAAAAAAATCAGAAAATGTTACGAAGTTTATATTAACTGCATTTAGGATAAGTTCAAGACACATAAGGGCTCTAACCATATTTCGGCTCGTGATCAATCCATAGATACCGATAGAAAATAAATAGGCACTCAAAATAAGTACATATTCGAGCATCATTGACCGACTCCTTATCAATCTTCATTCGTTTCAATATGAACAACAGCTCAACTTATTCTATTGACTAGAATCTAAAAAGTACGGAACAAGGACAAAGAAATAGATTTCTAATATTTAGACTAGGTAATAGATTGAATTAAAATAAAAGCATTTCTTATCTATGAACGTTCGAAAGCTTTATTACTGACGAGCTACCGCAATTGCACCTATCAAAGCAAATAAAAGAATTATTGAAATGAGCTCAAATGGAAGAAAAAAATCTGTTGCTAAATGAATCCCAATTTGTTGACTATTACTTATCAAATCCTGTTCTACAATATGGTTTGATCTTGTAGTCCAAATAATCCCGTACCATGAGGTATCTGGAATAGTAGTAATTAGTGAAAGAAAAATACTTGTACAAACCACTGAAGTAACTCCATCTCCAACAGTCCAAAACTGGAAATCTTTGTAATATTCTGAACCATTAATAAACATCACAGCAAATAGGATTAAAACATTTATAGCTCCCACATAAATAAGAAGTTGGGCAGCAGCTACAAAATGGGAATTTGATGAAATATAGAATAAGGATATACAAACAAGAACGAATCCCAATGAAAAGGCGGAATAAATTGGATTAGTAAATAATACTACTCCTAGACCTCCTAATATAAGACCTAATCCCAGAAAGATTAAAAGAAAATCGTGTATTGGTCCCGGTAAATCCATTATATATAATATAAAATAAAAAAAAAATAGAAATGTTTCATGACCTTATTGATCGGACCAGGAAAAAATAAAATTATCCGGAATATATTTTAAATTGAAAGAATAAATGTGTATTGATATAGGTCTAATAATTGGACCAAGACCACTCTTTTTTGAGGTTCAATTGGGCAGTTCAAAAACAATGCCTTTCTAGCAAAAGACTACATTAGTAATTCTAACTTTTTCTAAAAAGGGTTTAGCCATTTTTTATTTGAGGCGCATTCAAAATTGTTCGAATTGTGTAATCGTCAATTAATGCCAATGGTAAACGACCCAAAGCAATTTGATTATAATTCAATTCATGACGATCATACGTAGAAAGCTCATATTCTTCAGTCATTGATAAACAATTTGTGGGGCAATACTCAACGCAATTACCACAAAATATACAGATTCCAAAATCAATACTGTAATTAAGCAATTGTTTCTTTCGGATCCTAGTTTGTAGTTTCCAATCAACAACAGGTAAATTTATAGGGCATACGCGAACACATACTTCACAAGCAATGCATTTATCAAATTCAAAGTGAATTCGACCGCGGAAACGCTCTGATGGAATTAATTTCTCATAAGGATATTGAATCGTTACAGGTAAACGATTTGCGTGGGATAAAGTAATCATAAAACCTTGACCGATGTACCTTGCAGCCCGTACTGTTTGTTCACCATAATTGATGAACCCAGTTACCATAGGGAACATATCGCGAATAGCTATGAATAATTTGATGATTGTTTCCTTCTCTTGTTTGAGATAAGTCTACGTATAGACTCGCATGGCTAGAGTGAAAGGAGTTGGGAAGAAGTTGTTAATAATAAATTACCCAGAGAAATAGGTAAAAGAAATTTCCATCCAAGATTTAATAATTGATCCATTCTCAGCCTAGGTAAAGTCCATCTTGTTGTAATAGGAATGAACAAAAACAAATAAGTTTTAACTAATGTAATCAAAATACTAATGATTGTTCCAAAGACTCCGCCTGCTTTTTCAAAAAGTTCAGGAACGGATATATATGGAATAGAGAGATTCCAACCGCCCAAGTAAAGAACTATTACAAAAAATGAGGAAACTAATAGATTTAGATAGGACGCAACAAAAAATAAACCAAATTTGATACCCGAATATTCGGTTTGATAACCTGCTACTAATTCTTCTTCTGCTTCTGGTAAATCGAAGGGTAGCCTCTCACATTCTGCTAGAGAAGCAATTAGAAAAACGGTAAACCCTATTGGTTGACGCCACAAATTCCACCCCCATAAACCATATTTTGACTGTGCTTCAACTATATCAACTGTACTTGAACTATTAGATAATCATAGTCGGTGATAACATTACTGTTACTATCGCTATTCCAGAACCGTACATGAGATTTTCATCTCATACGGCTCCTCTAGGAGCCTAAATAAATTTAAGGACCGGGTTGGTATTATTTAATGTGATATACTTGTATGTTAGATAGAGTCAAAATATATGGAAAAGCCCTGAATTAGCCCAATGTAATTCCGTCTGCTATAAAAAAAGTATTTCTGAATTAATCTCATCCTTTACTTTTACTTTAATTTTGAATTGTAATAATTTCTTTCAATATTATTTGAGTAATAACTTAATCCGTCAATAAAATACTCCTTAAATAATATTTCAACCCAGGATTTTCGATTACGAAAAAAATATTACATATTCCATTATTTCATCACTCATTACAGGACTTTTATCCCTCTGAATATAATTATATTAAAGAAAGAATAAAAAAGGTCGCTCTTTTTATTGGAATTGCATTTTTTCTATTTTGTTCGTTCCTGTTCTTCTTTCTCAAAAACGGAAAACGGGGGGGTTCTTTCAAAAAGGATTCTTTCGTTCCTGATAGTTTTTTTCAGTGGATAGGGGCATACTCTGGATCGGAATCGTGGGAAGTACTACCGGATCATTTCTACTAACTTAAAGCCCCAATGAGTGTTCCTGGTATGCGGAAATGCTTTTTGGATAATTTGCATAATCTCTATTACTAATCTTTTGTGTACCTTGGTATTTCTAACCACCCACTCATTTTTTATCAAATCACTATTATGGTAATACATACAAACGATAGTGAAAAACCCATAAAGTTGGTTGCTATTTTAAACCCGCTTCAAGTCAGGATGATTAATCAACCGATCTTGGGATAAACAGTGTGAATTACTTATGTTTACTTCTGTTTAATCCTTATACATAGGAAATGAGACTTACTATTTTTACTGCAAATTTAGAAGCTGTTTTCTTTCACTCATAGAACTATCGGATTGTGTTCATCAGTTGGGTTAATGAACAAAAAAATGAAACGATTTCTTTAATTCAGAAATTTCTTTCCAACGAAAAGAAAAAGGACAATAGGGAAAATGGTTCAACGAATCGCACGTAGAGATATTGATAACACGCAGAGAGTTAATGGTATTTCATAACTAATTGATTGAGCAGCAGCCCGTAAACCACCTAAAAAAGAATATTTGTTATTTGATCCATATCCTGACATAAGAAGTCCAATTGGCGAAATACTTGAAATGGCAATCCATAAAAAAACACCAATATTGAGATCGGCTAGAACAAGATGATAGCCAAAAGGGATTACTGAATAACTTAATAGAATTGATATGACTGCTATGGCTGGTCCGATATTGAATAAATAAGTATCGCCTCTAGATGGAAGAAGGTTTTCTTTGAAAAGTAGTTTTGTACCATCTGCTAAAGCTTGTAGAATTCCAAAAGGCCCAGCATATTCAGGTCCAATACGTTGTTGTAGTCCCGCGGCTATTTCTCTTTCTAACCAAACAATTACTAGTACACCTATTGTGATTCCCACTATAACCGTCAAAATCGGAATAAGCATCCATATGATCTCATACACCTCTTTTAAGGATTCCCATTTTGAAAAAGCATTGATATCTTGTACTTCTGTTGTATCAATTATCATTTCAACGATCAACTTCTCCCATAATGATATCTATACTACCTAGTATCGTCATAATATCAGCCAATTTCATTCTTTTAACTAGCTGAGGAAGAATTTGCAAATTGATAAAACCCGGTGGTCTAATTTTCCATCTCCAAGGAAAAACTTTCCCATCTCCTAGCAGAAAAATTCCCAATTCGCCCTTTGGAGCTTCGACTCTCGCATAAAGTTCTTGTTTCGACAATTCAAAAGTAGGAGAGGGTTTTTTACTAATGAAACGATATTCAAAATCATTCCATTGGGAATCCCTTATTTTATCAAAACATCGTATTTCTAAATTCTCATAAGGTCCCCCCGGAATTCCTTCTAAAGCTTGTTGAATAATTTTGATAGATTCCTCAATTTCACTGATTCTTACTAAATAACGAGCTAACGAATCTCCTTCTTTTTGCCATTGGACTTCCCAATCAAATTCATCATAACACTCATAATGATCAACTTTACGAAGATCCCAGTCTATTCCGGACGCTCGTAGCATTGGGCCCGATAAACCCCAATTTAGTGCCTCTTCTCCACTCAAAATTCCTACTCCCTCAACACGTTCTAAAAAAATAGGATTGCGTGTAATAAGTTTTTGATATTCCGAAATTCCGGTTAAAAAATAGTCGCAGAAATCAATACATTTATCTATCCATCCATACGGTAAATCGGCGGCAACTCCTCCGATACGAAAAAAATTATGCATCAATCTCATACCAGTAGCAGCTTCGAACAGATCGTATACTAATTCTCGTTCTCGAAAAATGTAGAAAAAGGGAGTTTGTGCACCAATATCGGCCATAAAAGGGCCAAGCCATAATAAATGAGAAGCTATACGACTTAATTCTAACATAATTACTCTAATATAACTGGCTCGTTTAGGTACTTGAATATTCCCTAACTGTTCCGGTGCATTTACGGTTATTGCCTCGGTGAACATAGTAGCCAAATAATCCCAACGAGTTACATAAGGTAAATATTGTATAATTGTTCTATTTTCTGCAATTTTTTCCATTCCTCTATGTAAATACCCCAATATCGGTTCACAATCAACAACATCTTCACCATCTAGAGTAATGATGAGTCGAAGAACGCCGTGCATTGATGGGTGGTGAGGTCCCATATTTACTATCATAAGTTCATTTCTTATAATTGGTACATTCATAGGTTGTTCCTTGATTCATTTTTCTAGGAATTGCAGAAAACAAAAAGAAGTGCATCAAAATTCATAATCCAATAACTAATAAATTCAATTTTAGTTATTGAAATTAACGAATTTTAGGTTCCCGAATATCTAGTCGATCAATTAATTCTTTATAACGTATTCCGTTTTTTTTTGACAAATAAGCCAGCAGCCGTTGACGTTTTCCCAGAATTTTCTTTAGACCTCTCTGAGATAAATAATCTTTTCTGTGCAATTCCAAATGTGAAGTAAGTCTTCGGATTTGCTGAGTGAAATTAACTACTTGAAATTCAACGGATCCCTTGGTTTCTTCTTTTTTTTCTTGTTTTGGGGAAATAAATGAGGAAACTGAATTCTTTAGCATAAAAGCAAACCCTTTCAAACTTTTTAAAAATATGAATTTTATGGATCAGTAATAATAATGGTGGACATTTTAATCCGGTAGATTTTTTTCGTTCTAGACTTTTTAATTTGATCAAAATTGTCAAAATAAAATAAGCAAATAATTAATAATCCAATTGCGTTTTTTATTTGAATTCATTCTTTAGATATTAGATAGAAAAAGGGGGGAACTCAAAACAGAAAAGAGAGAAAAATGAAACTTTAAATAATTAAATAAAATAATCAAAATCTTTTGATAAATTATAGATCTAATTGATATATTATTGAATTTATATTCATGTAGTAGAATAAAATATAAGACAATATGTGTCTACGTTTGTTTAGTTTTTTATAGGAGATATGTTGCAGAATAGAAATAAAAATATCCTATCATGCATTTCATACATTTAGAATTGTGGGTACATATGTATTCTTAACATACTGAAAGAACTCCCAGTATTGCTATTAAACCAATAACGATTCATAGAAACTAAATCTTCTAATTGACAAGTCGGCCAAAGAAACAACTTTAATCTATTAAGACGGTTGCTTTCAAACAAAAATGGACCAGAAATTTTGACATTGGTTCCGTTGAAAAATACCAGATTTCTATCTATACCTTTGGTTTTTTTTGAATTAAAAGACATTAGAATTCTTAACTCTTTTCGACGGCTCGGCGATAAAATAGTTTCAAGAACAAGCAAACTGGAGTTATTTATGGCTCTATTTTCAAGAATTTTTTGCTCTTTTGCAATGGCTTTTGCAAAATCTATTTTGTCTCGATACCTTGGATTAGTTTGATAATTAGTCTTCTGAAATAATGAAAGCCGTATGGTTTGATACATAAGAAATTGTCCAGGATTAGTTATAGACATACGAACTGGTTCAATAAAAAATACTCCCCTTTGCACCCATTCTGTAACATATTTATGACTCGGCATTATATCTAGATTTATTGTTCCTCTTTGAATAGCAGATAGAGCGCTTTCTCTTGGATTTCGCAAGCTAAGCAGGAGACAATACACTTTGATATTTTTCATTATTGTTAGATTGAAAAAAAAAGACCACCGCAATTGAATAAGCAAATGACTTGTTAGTAAAAAATCGGGGTCTTCCTCTGTATTGCTTTCGGTAATACGTTTTTTTATGTCCGATTCCACACTAGAGTCTAAAAAATTACTGTACTCTGAAACATATTTTTCTTGGTTTAAGAGAACGGATCCAAGATTCCATTTTTGCTTTAGGGTGATATTTTTTTTTTCACTCAAACTTTTCTTTTCATTAAAATTTAAAAGAAGCGATTTGATTGGTATGATCCATAGTTTTAGTTTATATACATTATAAAGCAGTATCAATTCTGGTAAGAACCAAAGTTCTTCATTCAAAATTGGAAATTCTTCGTTCATTCCCAGCCAATCGAAAAAGCTTTGAATCCTTGGGTTGGTTTGCTCAGTTTGGTGAGTCATCAAATCAAAAAGACCTTTCTTATCGATTTGTTCAATTAGTTGATAATTACTTATCTTAGTATTCTTGGTATTAGTCTGGATCCAGGCTTCAATATTGACCCTTTTTCTAAGACACAAATGGATAATTCTGTAATAAACAAAAGATTGATTCATATCTGTAATAGCTTTTTCGCCTAAAGAATTGTTATCGCCTAGCGTAAAAAGTTTTCTTTTATTTGTGTTGTAATTATAGGATATTTTTTGGTTATTGTTGCCTTGTGATGGTAAAAGAAAAATATATGAGTTCTGCTTATTTTCATAATTAATGGATTTATATGATAAGAGACCATATCGATAATTTTTTTGAAAATTTCCTTTGTGATTTGATAATGAGTGTAATCCATAATCATTACTTTCCTTTTCATAACGAATTAACCCATCGTTTTCATATAAATCCGATTTTGATGAGTCCTTATTTTCATTTTGTCGTATAGAGCGACTATTTTTTTTCTTTTGCCATGTTTTTGGTATCAATCCAGACCATCTAATATGAGATATATTATATTGATAATGATCCTGTAACCAGCCTTTCCAGTCATTTATTCCAGAAGTAAGAAGTTTCTTAGCTGTTAATTCCGAATCAAATATTCCTTGTATTTCAAAATCATCCTGTATTTTATCTTTTAAAAAACGAGATGTTTCATGATATTGAAGTGCAGAGCTTAAGTTGTATAAGTTAAAAATGCAGCTTTGTGATAATTTATACCCTACAAAGGCTTGTGATAAAGAGGATAAGTCAAAAAACAATTTTGAATTTTTATTACTAATATAAAAAGAGGACTGTCTAAAGTCTTTTTTTTTTTCTTTTTTATGTATTTCATTATTGTAAGTGTACTTATCCATTTTTTTTTTTTTTGATTCAAAATCAACAAAAAGCTGTCCCTTGATCCTTATTATATTACTAACTAGGACGATAGCAATGTATATTCTTTCAATAAAAAATTTGATAAAATACCGCAAGTTAAAGATTAATCGAGTCAGTCGGGTTTTTACTATTTGATAAAGAATTTGTATTTTTTTGAATTCTAATCTTTTTATGCCATGCCGCTTTTTGGTAAACCCATTATTTATCTCAGGAGTTCTCAAAATTTTTTTCTTGCTTTTGATTATTTTTTTTAATTGATTTCTGATCGTGCTTGTTCTAATAGTCATATCTTGCATTTTTTTTTCTGTTAGCAAGTGTGTTGTCCAATTTTTTGATCGAGTTGGAATGGGCGATTTGTGAATTATTTGATTCTTTTTTATCAAATCTTTGTCGTTTTTAGTTTTACCCCATTCATCTAGTTCGCTCAACCCAAATAAAAGAATTCGTTTTTTTTTTGAGGGGTCATTTATTAGTCTCTTGAGAACTAGACCGCTTTTGTTAATCCAGTTTTTTATTTCTTTTAACATTTTAAAAATGAAAAAACAATTTGTTTTCAATTTGATCATTTTTTTTATGAGTTCCTTAAAAATGGGTACAAAAAAGGAAGGCTCATTTTGGGGTGAACCAAACGGATGTTTGGTTGTCTTCCCCCACACAGTTAAAAAACACTTTTTTTTTTTTTTCACTCGATCCATTTGAGGGAATTCAGGTTTCGATCTATGCCAAGGTTTTAAATAGAAAGGAAATAGGATCTTTATCTGAATACCTTCACTTAACCAGTTTTTCGGCAAGTCTTTTTCGGATAGTTCAACACCACTATAAGTGCATTTAACATGCGTTTCCTTATTCCAATTTTCGAAATCCTCGGACCATTCGGGAAATTGAAATAATAAGATACGCCCAATATTTTTAGCTATTATCAATGAGGGTAATATAATATATTTCCTAAGAATGGATTTTATTATTAATATACAACTCCTTGTTAATTGAGGAGTTAGAATACCATTCGGAGGTTCTTCTGCTATTTCGATCCCTATTGTTGTTTCTCGTTTATATTTTTCATTTTTATCTGTTTTTTCTGAACGTTCAAATTCTTTCGTTTTTTTCATCCCAGTTCGGAAAATAAGTTTAATCAGGCCAGAGATATCAAAATAAGAAAGGATCGGTTTGTCGAGTCTGTACAAAAAAAGTGGGGAATGTACATTTGCTTGAGACAGTTTTAAAATAGGTATTTTACGCCTTTGAGCTCGTATAGAGCCCATGATTATATTTCGACGAAAATCGGGTTGTTGTGCATAATGGATCAAATAAAATTCCTCGGGTTCTGCTTCGTAATTAGTATAAGTAGGCTCATTTATAGTAAAAACCACCCCAAACCGTGCATTTCTTGAACGCATTCCAGGGTCATCTAATACGGCTGCTTCGTATTCGCCTTCTTGGCGCTCAAACTCATCAATTAATTTGTATGACCGTCGGGGTATTTTTTTAGTAATTTCCTTTATTCCCACTGATAATGGTTTTACTTTGTTATCATACATATTCATTATTTCTTCAAATTCTATAAAATTATTAGCAATAATAAGACCATGTATTTTATTTATCAAAGGAGTCTCGGGCCTTTTTTTTAGGGAATTTTCACTAAGGAGTGGTGGTGACAATATGTTTTTTGTTGTTCCGCGATAAGGACTGTTTAAGACGGGATCTTTTTTTTTTAGCAAATATTCTTTTTTTGTTTCATCAATACGCAATCTTGTTAATAAATCTAGACACAAAAATATTTTTTGTAGAGCCGCTAGTCTCGTTAGAAATTCAGTTCTTAATTTCGTTTTGTTTTGGTCATTTTTCGAAACCCATGGATTTTCTAGTTCATTAGCGATTGAATCTACCGCTTCGACTGATCTGAAAAAATGCATCTTTTTTTCTAGCATTTCCAAAAAAGTT